GTAATAATAGCATGGCACTTCGAATTCGATATAAGAATTTTTTTTTACCCTTAAATTATGTATCGAAAGAGTAGTATGAGATAAAAGGCATTTCCGATTTTATACGATCTATCGGGAGTCCTATTTCAGCGTCACAAACTTTTTTGTTTTCACACCGGGAGCTCTTAATCTTAACAATATTTATGTTATGAAAGAATATGAAAATAAAAAAATCTTGTTTTTTTTATTTGAAAAAAAAAAAAAGAAACTTTGGGATTGCTAAATAACAAACGAAATAAATATATAAAGCAACGGAGCCATCATAGTATTTTTGAACTACTCCAAAAAGAAGGGTGGTTATTGGATCATTTACCAACCTGAGTCTGATAGACCCTATATTTAAATTTAATTTATATTTATTTATTTAAAAATTTTTCCATGTAAGTGTAAGTAAGGTAAAAAAAAAGTGAATTCCATTATAGAGCCGTATGCAATGCGCAAAAGAAGATGCCTGTACGGTTGTTCAATTATATCTTTTTTTATTATTATTCTTTATCTCTTCACCTTTCATTATGCGAGATAGAATAAACATTTATTATGTTATATCATCAGGGTAATGATCCACCAACCTGCTGCCTCTTTTTATGAGGCACAGACGGGAGAATTTATCTTGGAAGCGGAAGAACTACTGAAGCTGCGCGAAACCCTCACAAGGGTTTATGCACAAAGGACAGGCAAACCCTTATGGGTTGTATCCGAAGACATGGAAAGAGATGTTTTTATGTCAGCAATAGAAGCCCAAGCTCATGGAATTGTTGATCTTGTAGCGACTGAATAAAAAAGAAAAAATAACAAGGATTTCACACGAATTCGTTATTTGAGATTTTATCTTCTTACCGGATTTAATATTCTATTATTTAATATTCTATTAATTAATCTCATTAATCTATTAATTAATCTCATTAATCTATTAATATAGAAATAAAATAATTCATAAGCATCCGGTTAAGATCGATCTAAACCAGCCCATTATGTATATGATTCAACATGCCAACTATTAAACAACTTATTAGAAACACAAGACAGCCAATCAGAAATGTCACGAAATCCCCCGCTCTTGGGGGATGTCCTCAACGACGAGGAACATGTACTAGGGTGTATGTGCGACTCGTTCAGATCATGGGCTAGGACAAAAGAAAGAAAACAATTGATCCAGTATCAACGATCAATACCAGTGAATAGGATAGAATGGAAGAACTCCAGTCAATATCTAAAAATAAAAAAGATCTATCCTTCTATTATGGTATCAAATGTATGGTTTCCGTTGGTGCAAATCCAATCACCTCAATTTAAAAATTTAAAATTTAAGATGAGAAAGAATTCTCCATTGATAGCAAATGGTATCCATTAAGCAGGGGAAATCCAATTTTAAAAAGCAGAAAAATTCTGCCTTACTCTTGCAAGAACGGACTAACAGGGTCAGCTACCCAGCTAATCTTCATAATTAAATACCGTTACTGTATAAGTGGATCTCGTTGTGAAAGACCTAGTACTGGATAATTATGGGTAGAGCCAAAGAGTTTGAACTGTACAAGTTAACAATAACATTGATTAAATGAAAGAAAGAAGGGCTCCGGTGTATAGAGAAGACCTCACCGTTTAAGAAGTAACCATAGAAACGATGGAACCCACTATATCCATTTATATTTATTACTTTTTTATTTACTATGTGTTTTTAATACCTAGTATCAATACAATTTTTTTTTTATAGGTGAAATGCCTAGAAAAAAAGAAAAAATCGTGGTCGGGAAGGTTATAATAGCAAAAGCCATTGGAATTTTTATTTTATACATTGGAAGAATCCGTTTTGTTATTAATAGACTAGGACACGGGAAGAGAATAACTGAAAGAAAGGAAATCGATTAGTTATTCATCAAAGTTTCATTTATTCAATGACCAGAATTAAACGAGGGTATATAGCTCGAAGACGTAGAACAAAAATCCGTTTATTTGCATCAACCTTTCGAGGGGCTCATTCAAGACTTACTCGTACTATTACTCAACAGAAAATAAGAGCCTTGGTTTCGGCTCATCGGGATAGAGGTAGACAAAAGAGAGATTTTCGTCGTTTGTGGATCACTCGGATAAATGCAGTAATTCGCGAGAATAAAGTATACTTTAGTTATAGCAAATTTATACACAATCTGTACAAGAGACAGTTGCTTCTTAATCGTAAAATACTTGCACAAATAGCTATATTAAATAAGAGTTGTCTTTATATGATTTCCAACGAGATCATAAAATAAAGAGATTGGAAGGAATCCGTTGGAATAGTTTAAATGGAGTTCCCTGGAGAATGAACTCTGGGAAGGTAGAGTAGAAATTAGTATGATAAAATATGATAAAGTCATCAAAATGAAGAAACACGTTCAATAAAAAATATTTATTCTTCTCCAATTTTTTTTTTTTTCTTACGAGTTGACTCGCTTCTTTCAAATTGTTTCTCATTATTAAGAAAAGGTAACGGAGATAAAATACGAGCTTGTTTTATAGCAATAGTAATTAATCGTTGTTGTTTTAAGGTCAACCTATTTACCCGTCTAGATAATATTTTTCCTTGTTCGCTAATAAATCGACTAATTAAACTCATGTTTCTATAATCAATTCGATCCCCCGATTGGATCGGAGGCAAACGCCTACGAAAAGATCGCTTGGATTTAAGAAGGATTCGCTTGGATTTATCCATGGTTTGTTTATTCCTTATCCTGAAAATCCCAATCCTATTTCGATCGGATCAAACATGATGTAGAATTAAGAAATAGGATTGGGTTTGTTTATATTTAAATAAATATATGTTATATATAATATGTAATTTTTCACCTTCCTTGGAAGACTGACACACGAGCGGTCGATTCGATCTATTTCTTTATCTCCCCATGAATCGTATGTTTGTAACAACAGGGACAGAATTTTCTCAATTCCAATCGACCAGGCGTATTGTGTCGATTCTTTTGAGTAATATATCTGGAAATGCCCGTTGATTCCTTATTAACACGATTTCGAAGACAACTGGTACATTCCAAAATAACTGTTACTCGGACATCTTTACCCTTGGCCATGAACCTCCTTTGGTTTATGATTCACTCAATTCTTTAATTTTCCGATCCGAAGCAAGGAAGAATAAAGGACAAAAAAAAATAGAAGCAGGTAACTCGAAATCAAATTATAAAAGAAAGATTTCGTTGCAATCAATATAGTAATAATAAGTAATATAATGATTTCTAACTATATTTATAATTAAGAATTGCCGTACAGTATTTTCAGTTAAGTATCTTGTATGATATAGTTGCCCCAACCATCACATTTTCATTTCCACTCTATTATTATATTAATATTAATTTGAGCCTGGGCCCGGGTTCATAGTTTCACTGAGGGCGAAACCGCTTTTTCTTTGTTTTTTTTTTTTAGAATAACTTATTCTAAAAAAAAAAAACAAAGAAAAAAAGAAGGCAAGGGTAGGGATTAGTTACAGAGATTTGATTGTATCTCTAATCTTCTTCCCCCTTCTCATATCAATAACTAAAATGAAAAAAAGGGGAATATCAACGCATCCGGAAAAAAACGATTGATCTCTATCAATAAACCTGCCAAAGACCCGAACCATAAAGCACTTACTACCGGTGCCACGGAGAGATATGTTTTTAGATCTCGCATTTGAAAAACTCCTCTTTCTTTATTCGTTATTGTAATTTTATTGTAATTTGTAATACATAATGGTAATACATATATGACCAGATGTGTATATGTAGTTAATGACTGACCGCCTGTATTTGTACGCGGAGTCCCTAATTAAAATTAAAATGTACAAAAAAGATATTTCTACCTGAAATTACTAAAAAATATTAATTTTTTATGGTAGGTTTCATATTTATTTCATACTTTATATAATATAAGTCTTTTAATATATTATATGTTTGTTATATGATATATGAGACCAAAAAGAAGAAATGAAAAGAGAATTTTTGTATATCAATGGAGGAAGTAAAGATGTGGAAAACAAGACAGGGATTCTCTACAATGACACTGTAGACCAATTGAAAGGGATGTAGCGCAGCTTGGTAGCGCGTTTGTTTTGGGTACAAAATGTCACGGGTTCAAATCCTGTCATCCCTACCTATTACTTATCTTATGAGCAGTAACGAGGGATCAATTGAGATAAATTGGACATACATAATAAATCTTTAATTTTATGATATATATGCAAGATTAATTGGGGTCACAAAATCTTTATTGTGATAATGATAATAAGGCGCTCTTAGTTCAGTTCGGTAGAACGTGGGTCTCCAAAACCCGATGTCGTAGGTTCAAATCCTACAGAGCGTGATTCTGTGTTCTTGTTAATCGCGTTAGGTCGAAAATTACACTTAAATAATTGAACAGCAATCTAAATTTGACCTCCCGCGGATTAAAGGAAGTAGGAGGTCAATCAAAAAAGAGATGTTAATTAATCAAAGGTCCAACTGATCACCACGTCTGTATTGTAAATATGCAGTTACGAATAATCCGGCCAAAGTAATAGGAATTAGACCTAAGACGATTCCAAATAGAAAAACTTCAATCATTTCAATTTGTTTGAAAGGGGAAAGGGGAGGTAATATTTATCCTTAAATATTAATCTGTATTGACTATAAATCTCAATGACCAAGAATTGGAAATTGATACGTTAAGTAACTGTAGAAGATATGAACTGCCATAGAAAGATTTTTTTTATGAATTGTTCATTTAATTAATTTCAAATAAGTCGTATCTTGCTCAGACCGATAAATAGAGCTGAGGTGATAGTCAAAGCTGCTAGTAGAAAACCAAAATAACTAGTTATAGTAGGCATGAAAAGGCTAAATGAAATATGTTCTTTTTATACATATGTTTATAAAGCACTTCCCTAAGTTTCAATTTTTGAAAGATACGAGGATAAGCAAAAATACCAACCAATTGAAAGGATAAATTCAATTGAAAATGTT